TATGTATGTCCAATTTTCATTGATCTTAATGAATCTTTCATTACTGCGCGTAGAAGAAGTAATAGATAGGGATGACAGGATTTGAACCCGTGACATTTTGTACCCAAAACAAACGCGCTACCAAGCTGCGCTACATCCCTTTCAATTGGTCTACAGTGTCATTGTAGAGAATCCCCGTCTTGTTTTCCACATCGTTATTTCCTCCATTGATATGATAGAAAATTTCTCTTGTCATTTCTTCTTTTTCGTCTCATATAACATATAATAAAAGAATATATTAAAATATATATATATAATATATATATTAAACCTAACATATACATAATACATAAATATATATAATAATTATATATATATATTAAACCTAACATAAATAATTTTTTAATTTCGAATTTATATCGGTAATGTTCAGAAAGTAAGTGGGCGTCTTTTTCCGTTGTAAAGAAAGGAAAATATCATTTGCCGGGTCGTTATATATATCCATTTTAGTTAGAGATTCCGCGTACAAATACAAGTGATCCTTAACTACATACGTATCTGATCATATATGTATTACAATAAAAAAAGGAGGATTTTCAATGCGAGATATAAAAACATATCTATCCGTGGCACCTGTGTTAAGCACTCTATGGTTCGGGTCTTTGGCAGGTCTATTGATAGAGATCAATCGTTTATTCCCAGATGCGCTGACATTCCCTTTTTTTTCATTCTAGTTAGGGATGAAGAAGATTAGAGATACAATAAATTATCTGTGACTAACCCCCCCTTTCTTTGTTTTGTTCTTTCTGTCACTGTCAGTTTTTTATCCTAAAAAAAAAGAAAGAGAAAGAATCAAAGAAGATTCACCCGCAACGAAACTCAGGTTTAGGCTGAATTAATAGAGGGAGAGCAGAAATGGAAAAAATAAGAGTCGAAGACAACAAAAGCATACAAGATACTTAAATGAAATACCAATATGAGAACTAATTGATAGTTAGAAATCGTTGTATTACTTATAATTTTTATTTTCTTTCTCTATTGATATTGATTGCAATGAAATATTTAAGAATTGGATTTCGAGTCAGCAACTTCTTTTTTTATTCTTCGTTTCGGATCGAAAATGGAAGAGTTGAGGGAATCAAAAATCAAAAAGGAGGTTCATGGCCAAAGGTAAAGATGTCAGAGTAAGAGTTATTTTGGAATGTAACAGTTGTGTCCGAAACGGTATTAATATTAATAAAGGGTCGCGGGGCATTTCCAGATATATTACTCAAAAGAATCGACACAATACGCCTAGTCGATTGGAATTGAGAAAATTTTGTCCCTATTGTTACAAGCATACGATTCATGGGGAGATAAAGAAATAGATAAAACGTAATGTAACGCGCGTGTAACCCCTCCAAGGAACAGCAATAAATTACATAACATAATAATAATTACATAATATATATAAATAAACTATAAAAATAAAACAACCAAATCCTATTTCGGCCGGATCCCAAATGAAATTAGAATTCAGAAATAGGATTTTAAAGATAAGGAATAAACCATGGATAAATCCAAGCGACTTTTTCTTAAATCCAAGCGGTCTTTTCGTAGGCGTTTGCCCCCAATTGGGTCGGGGGATCGAATTGATTATAGAAACATGAGTTTAATTAGTAGATTTATTAGTGAACAAGGAAAAATATTATCTAGACGAGTGAATAGATTGACTTTGAAACAACAACGATTAATTACTATTGCTATAAAACAAGCTCGTATTTTATCTTTGTTACCTTTTCTTAATAATGAGAAACAATTTGAGAGAACTGAGTCGACTCCTAGAACTACAGGTCCTCGAACTAGAAATAAATAGATAGGCCTATTTCTGAATTGCAATTGAATAAAAACCCCAATCCGAACCCCAACTCAGATTGTTTTTTTGTTCGAAAAATTTGAGAATCCAGATTGGATTGTCACGTCGTAAGAAAAAAGTCGTAAAGTAAAAAATTTTTCTTCTTTTTTTTTTTTTTATTGAAACGTGTTCATTCATTTTTACTATATTTTTATCATATTAATTTCTACTCTACCTTCCCGGAGTTCATTCTCCGGGGCCCCCCGTTTAAATCATTACGGTGTATTCCTTCCAATCTCCTTATTTAATTTTCATGATCTTATCTTATTGGAAATCATGTAAAGGCAATTCCTATTTGATATGGCTATTTGTGCAAGTATTTTACGATTAAGAAGCAACCGCCCCTTGTACAGATCATGTATGGATCTACTATAACTATAGGATACCACGCTCTCACGAATCGCTGCATTTATCCGAGTGATCCACAAACGACGAAAATTTCTCTTTTGCCTACCCCTATCCCGATGAGCAGAAACCAAGGCTCTCATTTTCTGTTGAATAGTAGTTCGAGTAAGTCTTGAATGAGTCCCTCGAAAGGTTGATGCAAATAAACGAATTTTTGTTCTACGTCTCCGCGCTATATACCCTCGTCTAATTCTGGTCATTGAATCAAATTAAACTTTGATGAATAACTAATTGATTTATTTTCTTTCAGTCATTCTTTTCCCCTTTACTTGGTCTATTAATAACAAAACGGATTCTTCCGATGTATAAAAAAAAATTCCAATGGCTTTTGCTACTATGACCTTCCCAACCGCGATTTTTTCCAGGCATTTAACCCCGATTTATTGATACTATACTAGGTATCAACAAAACAAATAAATAAAGTTGAGTATAATATAAAGTATCAATAAAAGGGTAAATGGATAAAATAAATAAATAGCGGGTTCCATCGTTTCTATGGTTGCTTCTTAAACGGCGAGGTCCTCTCTATACACCGGAGCCTTTTTCCTGATTTAATCAATGTTATTAGTAACTTGTACGGTTCACATTCTTTGACTCTACCTATGAATTATAGAGTAATGGGCCTTTTTCACAATGAGATCTACCCATACAGTAACGATATTTAATTACAAAGGTTGGCTAGGTAGCTGACCCTGTTAGTCCGTTTTTGCAAGAGTTAGAGCATAATTTTTTTGCTTCTTAAATACTATTCCCCCCGCTTAATGGATAACCACTTGCTACCAATGGGGAATTGCTTCTCATCTCCAATTGAGGTGATTGGATTTGCACCAATAGAAACCATAAATTTCATACACAATGGGGCTTTTTTTTAGATTTATATATTGAATGGAATTCTTCCAACCTATTCATTGGTACTGGTCATTGATACTGGAAAAAAAATATCCCTTTCTTTTGTTTGTTCCAGCTCATGATCTGAACGAGTCGCACATACACCCTAGTACATGTTCCTCGACGCTGAGGACATCCCCGAAGAGCGGGGGATTTTGTTACATTTTTTATTGGCTGTCTTGTGTTTCTAATAAGTTGTTTAATAGTTGGCATGCTAAATCGGATATAAAATGGGCTGGTTTAGATCAATCCTAACCAGATTATTATGAATTTTTTCTATTCTCTTTTTTACTCCGGTAAGCAGATAAAATATTCAATTTAGGTTCATCTGAATTATGGTCCAAAATGGTCCAAAATGTAATCGCGGATTTACGCGAAATCCCCCGCATTTTCGACCGCTACAAGATCAACAATTCCATGAGCTTGGGCTTCTGTTGCTGACATAAAAACATCCCTTTCCATGTCTTCGGATACAACCCATAGGGGGTTGCCCGTTCTTTGTACATAAACCCTTGTGAGGGTTTCGCGGAGTTTCAGCAGTTCTTCCGCTTCTAGGACAAATTCTCCCGTTTGTGCCTCATAAAAAGAACTAGCAGGTTGGTGGATCATTACCCTGATGATATAACACAATGAATGGTCCCTCGATCTCTTACGATCGGACGAAGGGAAGAGATAAAGAACAATAAGAAAATACGAATATATATAATTGAACAACCGTACAGGCATTTTTGCGCATTGCATACGGCTCCACAATGGAATTTACTTTTCCTTTCCGTCTAGAAAAAAGAGAAATAGGATCCACCCGACCCAAATCCTTAAGTGATCCATTTACCACCCTTCTTTTCGGGGGAGTTAAAAAATACTATGATGGTTCCGTTGCTTTCTATATTTATCATTTATCTCGTATGTGATTCAGCAATCCCAAAGTTTCTTTTTGATCCGATCAAATAAGTAAAAAAATGATCTTGTTTTTTTTTTTCATTTTAGTACTCTTCCATAACATAAATATTGGAAAGAGGCCTCTGGTGTGAAAACAAAAAAGTTTGTGACGCTGAAATAAACCCCGGATAGAAAAAATCAAATCAAAAATACCTTTTAGTCTCATATTACTCGCCCGATACATAATCTCATGTTATGAAAAGAAAAAACAATAAGGGTTTGTTCATATCGAACTCGAAGTGCCATGCTATTATTACTTAATATTATATTCATATTACATATTGCGAAGGCATAGTCTTTTTTTTTTCACTCAAATAAAAAACTCATTGGCGCCGAGCGTGAGGGAATGCCATACGTTTGGTAATTTCTCCTCCGACCAGGACGAAAGATCCCATTGAAGCGGCTAATCCCATGCATATTGTATGTACATCCGGCGGCACAAATTGCATAGTATCATAAATGGCTACCCCCGGTATTACCCATCCGCCGGGAGAGTTTATAAACAAATAAAGATCTCGGGTCTGATCCTCTATACTGAGATATACCATGAGACCAATAAGTTGGTTTGAGATCTCGCTATCAACCTCTTGGCCTAAAAAAAGCAATCTTTCTCGATGAAGTCGGTTGATTAGGACAAAAGTTTATCCCGTAAGAGCCGTACACGCACCTTTGGATGCATACGGTTCAAAAAAAAATTGCGAAAAGAAAAAAAAAAAGAATCAATGTGCTGATTCCAGCCCGACTTCTTTTTTATAGTAGGACTTTTCTAACTCCTAATGAAGGGGCTTTTTCTTCTATTTTTTAAGAAAGATGATTTTTTTTTCTCGCCTCTCCATAAAAAAAAAAATCCACTAAACTTATCGAATTAACCTCTCATTGATGTATTGTTTCATCGAAATCCAATCCAAATTATGATGTAATTTTCTTGTTCCTGAATGGGCCCCTCAATTATTTTAGGTTTATGTTCTACTCCGGGTAAAGATCCGCCCGATTTTAATTTGCACATATAGGACAAATGACCCCAATACCACTTTTTTGTACGACTTTTTTTTCAATTAATTTCATGCCTTTCTTACGACAAATATTCGATGTAGTCATCCAATTATTTCGTTGATTGGCTGTTTGATATTGCTTATATGCTATTTGCTATTAAAGTAATCACTTATGATACAAGTGGTAATCATACATATATTACCAATTGGGTATTTTCTGAACGGAGCCTGGATACTTCATTTTATTGGTCCAACCAAGCCAACCATAAATTTTTATAATTGATAATATTAATATTGATCTCGAACCCCCTAAAAAATGTATTTAATTGCACTTCACGCTCCAAATTATTGCTGGTTCAAGCAATCTTTTTTGGGCGAAACAGAGGGTATCTCGATCGGGGGAGAGAACGGGGAAATCCCATATGACCCAATATGTCTGACAAGTCGCGCTATACGTCAACCCAAACCGCATCTTCCTCTCCAGGACTTCGAAAAGGTACTTTTGGAACACCAATAGGCATCAACTGAAAGAAAGGGGAGTTAAGTACTATATTTTACTTTGATGTGGAAACGTAATGCCGTATTTTATCCCTAGATTAGAAAGTTCATAGAGTAAGACGAAATGAATAAAGGAAAATTATTACGAATGGGTCGGGCTGTTCGAACGATGAACAAGTATCTAGGCCTTCGCCCATAGAAAATGGGACCAATCCCCCCATTGCGTATTGGTACTTATCGGGTATAGAATAGATCTGCTTATCTTTGTTCCTACGAACAGAATTGTTCCATTATTACCAACGAAACGGAATTAAATAAATATTAACCCTTGCTCCGAAATAATCCACTGAAAGGGAGAGGTCCATAGCATAGTCTTTTCCAATGCGATAAAGTTACATAGTGTCTATTTTTCTTTGATAAAGGGGTATTTCCATGGGTTTGCCTTGGTATCGTGTTCATACCGTCGTATTGAATGATCCCGGTCGGTTGCTTGCTGTACATATAATGCATACAGCTCTCGTTTCTGGTTGGGCCGGTTCAATGGCTCTATACGAATTAGCCGTTTTTGATCCCTCTGACCCCGTTCTTGATCCAATGTGGAGACAAGGTATGTTCGTTATACCCTTCATGACTCGTTTAGGAATAACCAATTCATGGGGCGGTTGGAGTATCACAGGAGGGACTATAACGAATCCGGGTATTTGGAGTTACGAAGGTGTGGCCGGGGCACATATTGTTTTTTCTGGTTTGTGCTTCTTGGCAGCTATCTGGCATTGGGTATATTGGGATCTAGAAATATTCTGTGATGAACGTACAGGAAAACCTTCTTTGGATTTACCCAAGATCTTTGGAATTCATTTATTTCTCTCAGGGTTAGCTTGCTTTGGGTTTGGTGCATTTCATGTAACAGGCTTGTATGGTCCTGGAATATGGGTGTCCGATCCTTATGGATTAACTGGAAAAGTACAATCTGTAAATCCTGCGTGGGGGGTAGAGGGTTTTGATCCTTTTGTTCCGGGAGGAATAGCCGCTCATCATATTGCAGCAGGTACATTGGGCATATTAGCGGGCCTATTCCATCTTAGTGTACGTCCACCCCAACGTCTATACAAAGGATTACGTATGGGTAATATTGAAACTGTCCTTTCCAGTAGTATCGCTGCTGTCTTTTTTGCAGCTTTTGTTGTTGCTGGAACTATGTGGTATGGCTCAGCAACTACCCCGATCGAATTATTTGGTCCCACTCGTTATCAGTGGGATCAAGGATACTTCCAGCAAGAAATATATCGAAGGGTTGGCGCCGGACTAGCCGAAAGTCAGAGTTTATCAGAAGCTTGGTCTAAAATTCCCGAAAAATTAGCTTTTTATGATTACATTGGCAATAATCCAGCAAAGGGTGGATTATTTAGAGCGGGTTCGATGGACAACGGGGATGGAATAGCTGTGGGGTGGTTAGGACATCCCATCTTTAGAGATAAAGAAGGGCGTGAGCTTTTTGTACGTCGTATGCCTACTTTTTTTGAAACATTTCCAGTTGTTTTGGTAGACGGAGACGGAATTGTAAGAGCCGATGTTCCTTTTAGAAGGGCAGAATCAAAGTATAGTGTCGAACAAGTAGGAGTAACTGTTGAGTTCTATGGTGGCGAACTCGATGGAGTCAGTTATAGCGATCCTGCTACTGTGAAAAAATATGCTAGACGTGCTCAATTAGGTGAAATTTTTGAATTAGATCGTGCTACTTTGAAATCCGATGGTGTTTTTCGTAGCAGCCCCAGGGGTTGGTTCACTTTTGGACATGCTTCGTTTGCTTTGCTCTTCTTTTTCGGACACATTTGGCATGGTGCTAGAACCTTGTTCAGAGATGTTTTTGCTGGTATTGACCCAGATTTGGATGCTCAAGTGGAGTTTGGCGCATTCCAAAAACTTGGAGATCCAACTACAAGGAGACAAGTAGTCTGATACAATACTGCTCTTGTATCTTTCGCCTCTATTGGATTTTTTTTATATATATATATAGACAGAGAAATCTTGATTTGAATCACCGCCCCTTTCCTTGACTCTTGTCCTTTCTTAATCTGGGAGATGCTCCCAAATGAACAGGTGTGGAAGCTATAATTGTAAACCACGATCGAATTTAATTTATGGAAGCATTGGTTTATACATTCCTCTTAGTCTCGACTCTAGGAATAATTTTTTTCGCTATCTTTTTTCGAGAGCCGCCTAAGGTTCCAACTAAAAAGTAAAAAAGCAAAATGTTTTTTCATTATCTTACATTATCTAAGTTGAAGTAAAGTAATGAGCCTCCCAATATGGGAGGCTCATTACTTTACTTCAACTAGTCCCCGTGTTCCTCGAATGGATCTCTTAGTTGTTGAGAGGGTTGCCCAAAAGCGGTATATAAGGCGTACCCGGTAAAACTTACAAGTAAACCAGATATAAAGATGGCGACTAGGGTTGCTGTTTCCATTATTATAAAATTGCAAGACCACAATGGATCTATGATAAGATCGTTTATTTACAACGGAATGGTATACAAAGTCAACCGATCTCAACCAATGCAATAGGATTTATGGCTACACAAACCGTTGAGGATAGTTCTAGATCTGGTCCAAGACGAACTAATGTAGGGAATTTATTGAAACCATTGAATTCGGAATATGGGAAGGTTGCTCCTGGTTGGGGAACTACCCCTTTGATGGGGGTCGCAATGGCTCTATTTGCGGTATTCCTATCTATTATTTTGGAAATTTATAATTCTTCCGTTTTACTGGATGGAATTTCAATGAATTAGGTCCATAAAAATAATTTAGTCCTGGCTTTTCAATCCAAAAATGAAGCACTTAGTACTTGGATTTCTAGGCCATTCTGGCAGTTCGACCGTGGAATTTCTTTGTTTCTGTATTTCCGGAATATGAGTGTGTGACTTGTTACAATTGATCCTATTGATAGTACAGAGAATGGGTCTGTCATCTTGAGAGAGATGGGTTCTGCCTCGTCGGATATTAATTTTTGTATCCGGAGCACGCAATATATGGAATATATCAAGAAATATTTGAACTATGATTCATACCTACTATTCAGACCTCGCGACTGGACTCAAAAACTATTTTAATTTAAAGATTTGATAATTATAAAATAAATTAGAGGGTTTTTCTTCCTTAATTTTTTTTTTATGTTTATTTTTTTTTTTTTCTTAACGGAGAAATAAAATGTTTCTTAAAATTTTTAGTCATTCCATCTATTAATTGAATAAGTGATGATCAAACGGTTCTTACTCAGAGAATCTTTGAGCTTAGCTTGGGGCTTTATTCAATCATCGTGGTCTAGTATGAATCTGGGGTTTTAATCGATTCATAGGGTCTCAACAAGAGAATTCCTATCAATAAAAAACAAAAATAAATAAATCCGAATTAGACACAAATAAAAATAATAAAATCAAATAAATAAAAATAGGGACAAAGAAGATTCAAGAGGCCTGTAACTATCAACCAACATAAAGACGAATGAGCTGACTTGATATTTTGGCATTATCATCACAAAGAAGAGCTTGAGGGGTTTTCCCCTTCGTATATTCAGAGAATATTTAATATGGGGGCTAAGAATAATAAGAAGTTTTAAAAACTTTCTATTACATATCTGTTGTAACCAATATTGGGGTGTTTTTGCTTGAGCTGTACGAGATAAAATTTTCATATACAGTTCTCAGAGGGGGAGTTCCTTCGGTTTACCTATCTCAATAAAGTATATGATTGGTTCGAAGAGCGTCTCGAGATTCAGGCGATTGCAGATGATATAACTAGTAAATATGTCCCTCCTCATGTCAACATATTTTATTGTCTAGGGGGGATTACACTTACTTGTTTTTTAGTACAAGTAGCTACGGGGTTTGCCATGACTTTTTACTATCGTCCGACCGTTACCGAGGCCTTTGCCTCTGTTCAATACATAATGACTGAAGCCAACTTTGGTTGGTTAATCCGATCAGTTCATCGATGGTCGGCAAGTATGATGGTCCTAATGATGATCCTGCACGTATTTCGTGTGTATCTCACCGGCGGGTTTAAAAAACCTCGCGAATTGACTTGGGTTACGGGTGTGGTTCTGGCTGTATTAACCGCATCTTTTGGTGTAACCGGCTATTCCTTGCCTTGGGACCAAATTGGTTATTGGGCAGTCAAAATTGTGACAGGCGTACCCGACGCTATTCCTGTAATAGGATCGCCCTTAGTCGAGTTATTACGCGGAAGTGCTAGTGTGGGCCAATCGACCTTGACTCGTTTTTATAGTTTACACACTTTTGTATTACCCCTTCTTACTGCCGTATTTATGTTAATGCACTTCCCAATGATTCGTAAGCAAGGCATTTCTGGTCCTTTATAGAGAAGACATATCATAGATTTTGGTA